CAAAAAAATGATTTGAATTTTGATGTAAAAGATTTATAGACGGAGTTAACAATTTTGATAAGATATCCAAATTGTTTCCTTCTTGATTAAAGGGAATTCCTATGGCTCCAACAAACAAAGGAAATAAGACTAATATAAGCATAGAGAATAGCATAGTATTGTCCGATTCATGGGGATAAAAAAAAGTCTTTGTAGGACAAAAAGGCAAAATAGTAAGAAAAGGCATTTTTGTTACATGAGTATCCATTCGGTATGTTTTCTTCGAAAAAAAAGAAGTCCTTTCCCTTTCATTATTATTTATTTTTAATAAAGCAACTAAAGGAAAACTTTTTTTAATCGATTTTGGCTCCTCTTTACCCCATAGAGATACTGAATAGAAGGAATTTCCTTTTTTGCCACTGTAATTTTGAAAACGAACGTTTAAATGTCCTTCAAAAGTAAGTAAATAAATCCGAAACATATAAAATGCAGTTAATCCGGCTGTGAAAGAAGCAATTATTGCGAAAATCGGTGAATATAACCAACTATCATTAAGAATTTCATCTTTGGACCAAAAACAAGCAAGAGGTGGAATACCACAAAGAGAAAGTGTACCTAATAAAAAAGCAGTTTTTGTAATTGGCACGTGCTTTCTTAACCCGCCCATAAGAGCCATATTCTGGCTTTTATCTGGAGCGTATCCAACAAGAGCTTCCATTGAATGAATAATTGATCCGGATCCTAAAAACAACAAGGCTTTCGAATAAGCATGAGTAATCAAATGAAATAAAGCGGCTCGATAAGACCCCATACCTAGAGCTAACATCATATAACCCAATTGAGACATTGTAGAATAGGCTAAACTTTTCTTAATATCTTTTTGAGCAAGAGCTAAAGTGGCTCCTAATAATACTGTTATTATACCTATAAAAGATATTAGATTCATTATGTATGGTATCGCTATGAAAAGTGGAAGAAGACGAGCTACAAGAAAAATTCCCGCTGCTACCATAGTAGCGGCGTGGATAAGAGCCGAAATAGGAGTAGGCCCTTCCATGGCATCAGGTAACCATACATGAAGGGGAAATTGTGCGGATTTAGCAACTGCGCCGCCAAATAATAGAAAGGCACACAAAGTAACAAATAAAAAGTTAACCTCCTTCTTATAAATCAAGTTATTGAATATTTCGAACAAATCCCGAAATTCGAAACTACCCGTTGTCCAATAAAGACCTAAGATTCCTAATAATAAACCAAAATCCCCTACACGATTAGTTACAAAGGCTTTTTGACAAGCACTTGCCGCACTAGGTCGTGTGAACCAAAACCCTATTAATAGATAAGAACACATCCCAACCAATTCCCAAAAAATATAAATTTGTATCAAATTCGAACTTGTAACTAATCCCAACATGGAAGTATTGAAAAAACTCATATAAGCAAAAAATCTCAAATATCCTTGATCATGAGACATATAATTGTCGCTATAAAAAAGAACCAGAATTCCAACTGTGGTGATTAATATTGACATAATAGAAGTAAGCGGATCAATAAAGTGTCCGAACTCGAAAGAAAAATCATTATTGATGGTCCAAGACCATATGTATTGATAGATAGAACTCCTATTTATTTGCTGAATAGATAGATCGACCGAAAAAATCATAACTATACTTAACAAAAAAATACTAGGAAAAGCCCAAATACGGCGAAGATTTTTTGTTGCCGTTGGAAAAAGTAGAAGTCCCACTCCTATTAACATAGGAACTGGAAGCGGAACGAAAGGTATGATCCAAGAATATTGATATGTATGTTCCATAAAAATAATAATTTTTTTATTCTTAATTAATTGTTTCTGATTCACCGGTTCTTATCTCTTTTAAAAGGGATTACGAAAGTATTAAAAAAGCAACTGAAACTAAAATGGAATTTTCTGTTCGTAGTTAGTTTGAACCTTTCTCAACTACTTCAAAAATTTGCAAAGTGAAAAATAACGAATTATTTTATACTAAGTTTATACTAAGTAAGATTTTTAGGAAAACGTAGCAGCAAATTACAATTTCCATTATTATTCCCTATTACAAAAATTTATGGACATATATCAAGACTAAAAAATTGGACAAAAAAAAAGAAGTACTTTATTTTGATATCAATCATCGGATGCCCCATAACTTTGCCTAATAAAAAAAGAACTAGGTATTTTTGTTTGTTTATTCAGAATAATTAACGAGTTTCATTCGGGACTGATTGATTATGTTCTATTCTAATAAATGGCATTTAATAACCAATTACTAGAAAAGAAAAAGATTCAAGTTTTTTATTAGGTAGGTAAGGGTTCTTAAGCTTGTTCGATATGTATTTTTTATGTACAAATGGAACATCCCAAAAAGAGACAGAGATAGAAAGGTATCACAAATAACTCCGAAATACAAATTATTTTGCCTCAGATATTGTATGGAATAGGAATTGAAAAAAAAAAAAAAACGATTTGTTTTAAACAATAGATGTCTTTCACATCCAATTTTTGCAATGAATAACTTTTTATTTTTTGAATGGCAGTTCCAAAAAAACGTAGTTCTATATTAAAAAAACGTATTCGTAAAAATATTTGGAAAAAAGAGGGATATTTTGCAGCGCTGAAAGCTTTTTCGTTAGCGAAATCCCTTTCGACCGGGAATTCCAAAAGTTTTTTGTACGACAAATAATGAATAAAACGTTGGAATAATTGGAATCCGCATCCACCTGACTCCAAAAACGAGCCAATTTCGTTTCGAATTTAGATTCCATTTTTTAATATAGAATAGAAAAATAGAAGTAAAAAAAAAAAATAGAAATAGAAAAAGTAAGTAATAAATAATGATTTCCATTCCCTACTGTTTTGAACCAATGGATTTGGCTACTGAATTGGTCCTTTTTTTTATTTGAAAAAAAAGGAATAAAAATGGAGAGTTTTGCCTTTATTTGTATTTGAATATGCTTTTCATTCCCGGGATGGGGATTCTTAATTTCCCCATCACCCACCCACTTATAAATAAGACAATAATAAAGGTTTTGTTTTGTCTTTTCTTTTTTTTTTTTCTATTTCTCCTTTTCTATTTCAATTTATGCTATAGAATAGCATAAATTGAAATCTTTAGACAAAAGCAATGAGTTGTTGAAACTAATTATTAATTATACTGTTTTTTTTAACTTTCTGAATCATCACTCAAAGTGAGAATGAGAAAAGCGTCTTTCGCCATTTCGGCGTATTTCTAATTTCTATACGAATAGTATGCAATTTAGAAGTAATAAAAAAATCCTATGTTTGAAAGGGAGGATCAATCTAAAAATATCTATTTTTAGAATTCGGATTTAGAAATAAATTTTTGAAGTAGGACAATAGAAATCGAAATTCTTTTATATAATATGTATAGCTCAATACCTAATTGGTTTGATAAACCCTAAGACAAATTCATACTGAAAAAAAAAACCTAACGATTATCACAAGACAAAAGTTATGCAAATTAAATAAAATTTTTTTGAATTATTGGATATTATGCTTAAATTGTGCTCGTGATCCATAAAAAAGAAAAAGAATATGTTATTGTTAAATTGTTAAGTTAAATAAAACTGAAACCTTAAATAACTAAATAAAACGATAAAAAAGAGATTGTTTCAATCTCTATTGAAACAAGTTTTTATTCATCAATTGAATGCTTCCTAAAAATAAAAAGTATTTCATTGAAACTTTCTCTTTCACTTTCAATCTCGACAATTAAATAAAAATAAGTTATTATTATTTCTAGCAAGCCGCTATGGTGAAATCGGTAGACACGCTGCTCTTAGGAAGCAGTGCTAGAGCATCTCGGTTCGAATCCGAGTGGCGGCATAACATCTTCTAATCTTCTAAAAGATATATAAAAGCCCTATAATGAATTGAATTTCCGATTTCCATTCCGTATACTCGAGAGACTTTCACTTTTTACTTTTAATTTCATTTTTTATTTATGATATTTTCAACTTTAGAACATATATTAACTCATATATCATTTTCGGTCATTTCAATTGGAATTACAATTCATTTAATAACCTTATTAGTCGATGAAATCGTAGGACTATATGATTCATCAGAAAAGGGGATGATAGCTACCCTTTTCTGTCTAACAGGATTATTAGTAATTCGTTGGATTTATTCGGGGCATTTCCCATTAAGTGATTTATATGAATCATTAATCTTTCTGTCATGGAGTTTCTCCATTATTCATGGAACAAAAAAACATAAAAATCATTTAAGCGCAATAACCGCGCCAAGTGCTATTTTTACCCAAGGCTTTGCAACTTCGTGTTTGTTAACCAAAATGCATCAATCCGGAATATTAGTGCCTGCTCTACAAGTTCAGTGGTTAATGATGCACGTAAGTATGATGGTATTCGGCTATGCAGCTCTTTTATGCGGATCATTATTATCCACAGCTCTTCTAGTCATTACATTTCGAAAAGTGATAAGGATTTTTGGTAAAAGCAATAAATTATTAAATGGAACTGTAACTGAGTCATTTTCCTTCGGTGAAATACAATACATGAATGCAAAAACCAATGTTTTACTAAATACTTATTTTTTTTCTGCTAGAAATTATTACAGGTATCAATTGATTCAACAATTGGATCATTGGAGTTATCATATTATTAGTCTAGGATTTATCTTTTTAACCATAGGTATTCTTTCAGGCGCAGTATGGGCTAATGAGGCATGGGGATCATATTGGAATTGGGATCCAAAGGAAACTTGGGCATTTATTACTTGGACTATATTCGGGATTTATTTCCATACTCGAACAAATAAAAAATCGGAAGGTTTTAATTCCGCAATTGTGGCTTCTATGGGCTTTGTTATAATTTGGATATGTTATTTCGGGGTCAATCTATTAGGAATAGGGTTACATAGTTATGGTTCATTTAATTAACAATTCACATCTAATTGAATTGCAAATTGAAGAAAAGAAAGGGCCTGATGAAGACAAACATAGGACAGCGTATATATATAAACGAAACTGAGTGGAAACCGCCGAGAACCTTTTGAATCACTCCACTACTTGATTCAAAAGGTTCTCACAAACGCCAAAGGGGTTTGGTTACAATTCAAATTTCTTTTTTCTTTTTTTATTCATGAAAATTCTCTATAAAAAAATTAGATAGAATAGCTTCGACCTTGTCCACTGATAGTGACAGAACGAAATCCGGATAAATACCAATACCAAGTACGGGTAGAAGAATAGAGATCAAAACAAATAATTCCCGTGGTCCAGAATCAAAAAAATAAGAGTTTACGCCATTAAATAGCTTGTACCCATAAAACATTTGCCGTAACATAGATAATGAATAAATAGGAGTTAATATCATTCCAATTGCCATTACAAAAGTAATCAGTATTTTTGCTATTAAAAAATATTTTTGGCTAGTAATTATTCCAAAAAAGACTATCAATTCCGCAACAAAACCACTCATGCCCGGTAATGCAAGGGAAGCCATTGATAAGATACTAAATAGCGTGAATATCTTTGGAATTGGTATAGCCAGTCCGCCCATTTCGTCGAGATAACCATGACGTATTCTATCATAACTCGTTCCTGCTAAGAAAAAAAGTGCAGCGCTAATAAACCCATGAGAAATTATTTGTAAAATGGCTCCGCTGAGTCCTGTATCAGTTATCGAGCCAATTCCTATAATTATGAAACCCATATGAGATACAGAGGAATAGGCGATTCTTTTTTTTAAATTGCGTTGGCCAGGAGATGTTAAAGCTGCATAAATTATTTGCATTGTACCTACTATGATTAACCAGGGAGAAAATAGAGAATGAGCGTGCGGTAATAGTTCCATATTGATCCGAACCAAGCCGTATGCTCCCATTTTTAATAAGATTCCGGCCAGAAGCATACAAGTACTGTAATGGGCCTCCCCATGGGTGTCTGGTAACCATGTATGTAAGGGTATAATCGGTGATTTGACAGCAAAAGCAATAAGAAATCCAATATAGAATAGTATTTCCAGTGCCACGGGATACGATCGATTAGCTAATATTTCCAAATTTAATGTTGGTTCATTGGAACCATATAAACCGATACCCAAAACTCCTATTAATAGAAAAACGGAACCTCCCGCAGTGTACAAAATAAACTTTGTAGCTGAATAAAGACGTTTCTTTCCACCCCATGCTGATAGAAGTAGATAAACAGGAATTAATTCTAATTCCCACATGATGAAAAAAAGTAAAAGGTCACGAGAAGCAAATGATCCTATTTGACCGCTATACATTGCTAACATCAGGAAATAGAATAATCGGGAATTCCGAGTAACTGGCCAAGCCGCTAACGTAGCTAAAGTGGTGATAAATCCCGTCAATAAAATGGGTCCTAGGGAAAGTCCATCTATTCCCAATCTCCAGTAAAAACCAAAAAAATTGATCCATTTATAATCCTCTGCGAGTTGTATTAATGGATCGTCCAATTCGAAATGATAACAGAAGGCATAGGTCGTTAGAAGGAGTTCTAGCACGCATATATATATAGTATACCCCCTAGTCACCTTATTTCCTCTATGAGGGAGAAAGAAAATGAAAAAACCCGTGGCTATCGGAAAAACTACAATTATTGTTAACCAAGGAAAAAAGTTCGTGGTAAAGGCAAGATACACTCGAACCAGACAAAACCGTGCTCGAAAAATAGAATATATATTCTTAATTTTTTTTTTTGGCGTACAAAGGATTTGGTTTTTGTCGGTAATCAGTAAGTAAAAAAAATGTATTCAAAATAGATTCAAGTGGGGTTTTTGGGAACGTATCAATATCAATAAGCTAGACCCATGCTTCGAGTTGTTTCATGCCATAAATAAACTCGAACACTCAAGAAATCCGTTGGGCAGGCGGATTCACATCTTTTACAACCAACACAATCCTCCGTTCTTGGAGCAGAAGCAATTTGTTTAGCTTTACATCCGTCCCAAGGTATCATTTCTAATACATCCGTGGGACATGCTCGGACACATTGAGTACACCCTATACATGTATCATAAATCTTTACTGAATGTGACATTGAATCTATCAATTTCTGAATTCATAAATTTTCGATCTAGTACTTTTTGAAATGAATCATATATTGAAACACCAGATCAATCAACGATTTACCAGAATTTTGGAATCAATCCATTTCTGGATCAACTGATAAGAGGGAACAAAGATACTTTGATTTTTTACGTTTTCGCCAATATGATCGAGGTTAGGACGTATTATAGATGCTAATTCGAATTGATGAATATTCTGATTTTGAAATACTATTTTATTTATTCAACAAAGTCGATTGATTGATACGAATCGATTTTCTGTTACGATAAATTGACGAAACAATAGCTGATCCGATAGCTGCTTCAGCGGCTGCAATAGCTATAACAAAAATTGAGAAAATATCTCCTTTTAATTGCCTACTATCAAAAAAATCGGAAAATGTTACAAAATTTATATTAACCGCATTTAGTATAAGTTCAAGACACATCAGGGCCCGGACAATATTTCGGCTCGTGATCAATCCATAGATACCAATAGAAAATAAATAAGCACTCAAAATAAGTACATGCTCGAGCATCATTGACCAACTCCGTACCAATTTCGATTCATTTCAATATGAACAATAAGTCAAGTGATTTGATTGCTTATAATCTAACAAGTATAGAACAAAAGAATATATTGCTAATAGATCGAATCATTCTATTTGATTTATACATGAAACAGTATTCAAATAGAATTGAAGGCAAATAGATGTGATAACACAGAAAAGTTGAATTTTGATTGCTGTTGCTAGTTATAAAGATTTTTTACTGACGAGCTACGGCAATTGCACCTATCAAAGCAACTAAAAGAATTATCGAAATGAGTTCAAATGGAAGAAAAAAGTCGGTTGATAAATGAATTCCAATTTGTTGACTATTACTTATCAAATCTTGCTCTATAATCTGGTTGGATCGTGTAGTCCAAATAATCCCGTACCACGACGTATCTAGAATAGTAGTGAGTAAGGACAAAAAAAGACTTGTACAAACCAGAGAAGCAACTCCATCCCCAATAGTCCAAAGATTCAAATGAAAATCGTTGGAATAGTCTGAACCATTCATGAACATTACAGCAAATATGATTAAAACATTTACAGCTCCTACATAAATAAGGAGCTGTGCAGCAGCTACAAAAGGCGAATTTGATAGAATATAGAATAAGGATATACAAATAAGAACAAATCCCAACGAAAAGGCAGAATAAATCGGGTTGGTAAGTAATACCACTCCCAGACCTCCTAATATAAGACCCGATCCTAGAAAAACTAAAAGAAAATCATGTATTGGTCCAGCCAAATCCATTATATTAAAATAAGAGATAAATAAATCGAAATGTTTTTTCATGACCTTATTGAACCGACCAGGCAATTTTTTTTATGAGGCATTCCCAATTGAATTCAATTCAAATCTAATAGGTGTGAATTGATGTGGGTACAGTTATTGGATCAATTTCGTTCTTTTCTTTATTGGAAATGGCAGTTGGAAATTGAAAGTCTATATTTCGAAAAAATTGTGGATATATTAACAGACTTTCAATCCAAATGAATTTGTACTTCTCATAATCCAATCTATAGTTGGGATTTGTACCAAACAAAGAGAAAGACCTTATTCCTTTATACCAACACGGAACCCTGATAATTTCCAATAATAAAGAGATTTACCCGTTTTTTCTTTGAGACGAATTCAAAACTGTTCGAATTGTAAAATCGTCAATTACTGACATTGGTAAACGACCTAAAGCAATTTGATTGTAATTCAATTCGTGACGGTCGTAAGTAGCAAGTTCATATTCTTCAGTCATTGATAAACAATTTGTTGGACAATACTCAACGCAGTTACCACAAAAAATACAAATTCCGAAATCAATACTGTAATTAAGCAATCGTTTCTTTCGAATATCAGTTTCCAATTTCCAATCAACAACAGGCAGATCTATAGGACATACACGAACACATACTTCACAAGCAATACATTTATCAAATTCAAAATGGATTCGACCGCGGAAACGCTCTGATGTTATTAATTTTTCATAAGGATATTGAATAGTTACAGGGAAACGATTTGCTTGGGATAAGGTAATCATGAAACTTTGACCAATGTACCTTGCAGCTCGTACTGTTTGTTGACCATAATTCATGAACCCAGTTACCATAGGGAACATATCGGGAATATCTATGAATAAATTTTTTCTTTCTCTTGTTTGAGGTAAGCCGTGAATATAGTATCTTTTTTTTTGTTTACAGTGAAAGGAGTTGGGAAGAGGTTGTTAATAATAAATTACCAAGAGAAATAGGTAAAAGAAATTTCCAGCCAAGATTTAATAATTGGTCCATTCTTAGTCTAGGTAAAGTCCATCTTGTTGTGATAGAAATGAACAAGAACAAATAAGTTTTAGCTAATGTAATAAAGATACCAATTGTCGTTCCAAAGATTCCATCCGCTTTATTTATTTCAAATAACTCAGGAACAAATATGTACGGAATTGAAAGATTCCAACCGCCCAAGTAAAGAACTGTTACAAATAATGAGGAAACTAATAAATTTAGATAGGAAGCAACGTAAAATAAACCAAATTTGATCCCTGAATATTCGGTTTGATAGCCTGCTACTAATTCTTCTTCTGCTTCTGGTAAATCAAAAGGTAATCTTTCGCATTCTGCTAGGGAAGAAATTAGAAAAACGATAAACCCTATAGGTTGACGCCACAAATTCCACCCCCAAAAACCATATTTTGATTGCGCCCCGACTATATCAACTGTACTTGAACTATTAGATAATCATAGTCGGTGATAACATTACTGTTCCCCTCGCTATTACAAAACCGTACATGAGATTTTCACCTCATACGGCTCCTCAGGGCCACAAATAAATGTAAGGACCGGGCAAGTATTCCTTATCTTGATATGGTTATAGCATAGATAGACTCGTGGAAGGTCCCCAATTATACCAATGGAATTCTGTCTGCTATAAGAATAAATCAAAAAGCATTTCTGAATTGATCTCATCCTTCAACTTTTTTTGGGTGAGTAATAACTTAATAAATCCTTCAATAAAATACTCTTTGTAGAAATATCTATTGATATTTCGAGCCATCGTTTTATTTTCGATTACGAAAATAAAAATTAGACATTCCATTAGTTCATGAATCATGACACAATTTTTCTTTTTATGAAGATAGGAAAGAAATAAGAAAAAAATAGCTTTTCTTTTTATTGTAATTTCTTTTTTTTTCTATTTTTTTTGTTCCTCTTCTTCTTTCTGAGAAAAAGGGGGCCTCCAAATCAAAAAAGTAAGGGATTATTTCGTTCCTGATAGTAATTTCTTTAATTTGGGGATAGGAGCATACTCTGAATCGGAATTGTGGGGAGTACTGCCTGATCATTTCTACCAACTTAAAGCCCCAATTAGTATTCTTTTTATGTTATGCAGACGTATCTTTTTCGTTAATTTACATAATCTCCATTACTAATTCTTTGTGTGTATTTTAGTGTTCCTTATTATCCACCCATTTTTTTTTCAATCCCCCGTTCGTTAATATATGTATTGTAATACATTCAAACATATAGTGAAAACTCCATACGGTTGACTTTTGAGCCCGCTTCAAGCTAGGATGACCAATCAACTAATCTTGGGGTAAAGGGCATCTTCCACTTTTGTTTACTTTAACTTAACTCTTGTACATAGGAAATGAGACTCAATCTGCTTTTACTGCGAATTTAGAAGTTGTTTTCTTTCACTCATATATAACTATCTAATTTTTTTATTAACCTAAAGAATCAATAAATGAATAAAAAAAAAATGCGGATATCCATTAAATTTCTTTTTTTTTCTAGAAGGAAAAGAAAAGCTTCTATTTTAGCGAATCGCACGTAGAGATATTGATAAAACACATAAAGTTAATGGTATTTCATAACTAATCGATTGAGCAGCAGCTCGCAGACCACCTAAAAACGAATATTTATTATTTGATCCATATCCTGACATAAGAAGTCCAATAGGAGCAATACTTGAAACGGCAATCCATAAAAAAATACCAATATTGAGATCAGCTAAAACAAGGTGATAACTAAAAGGAATTACTGAATAACTTAGTAGAATTGATATGACTGCTATAGATGGTCCAATACTGAAGAAACGAGTATTTCCTCTAGCTGGAAGAAGATTCTCTTTGAAAAGTAGTTTTGTTCCATCTGCTAAAGCTTGAAGAATTCCGAAAGGGCTGGCGTATTCAGGGCCAATACGTTGTTGTATTCCTGCAGATATTTCTCTTTCTAACCACACAATTACTAGTACACCTATTGTGATTCCTAATACAAGAGTCAAAATAGGGGCAAACACCCGTATGGTCCCATAGAGCTCTTTTAAGGATTCCAATCGGGAAAAAGAATTAATATCTTGTACTTCTGTTGTATCAACTATCATTTCAACGATCAACTTCTCCCATAATGATATCTATACTACCTAGTATCGTCATAATATCCGCCAATTTCATTCTTTTAACTAACTGAGGAAGAATTTGCAAATTGATAAAACCCGGTGGGCGAATTTTCCATCGCCAAGGAAAACTACTTTGATCTCCTATCAGAAAAATTCCCAATTCTCCTTTTGGGGCTTCGACTCTCACATAAAGTTCTTGTTTCGGTAATTCAAAAGTAGGAGAAGGTTTTTTACTAATGAATCGATCTTCAAAATCATTCCATTCTGGATCGCTTTCTCTAGCAAAGCATCGGATTTCTAAATTCTCATAGGGCCCCCCCGGAATTCCTTCCAAAGCCTGTTGAATAATTTTTACCGATTCTGTCATTTCACCGATTCGGACTAAATAACGAGCTAATGAATCCCCTTCTTTTTGCCACTGGACTTCCCAATCAAATTCGTCGTAACACTCATAATGATCCACTTTACGAAGATCCCATTCTATTCCAGACGCTCGTAGCATTGGTCCTGATAAACCCCAATTTATTGCTTCTTCTCCACCAAAAATGCCTACTCCTTCAACTCGTTCTAAAAAGACAGGGTTTCGTGTAATAAGTTTTTGATATTCAACAACCCCCGTTAAAAAATAATCACAGAAATCCAAACATTTCTCTATCCAGCCATGGGGTAAATCGGCCGCTATCCCTCCGATACGAAAATAATTATGCATCATTCTCATACCGGTGGCAGCTTCGAATAGATCATATACTAATTCTCTTTCTCTGAAAATATAGAAGAAGGGAGTCTGTGCACCAATATCTGCCATAAAAGGGCCGAGCCATAACAGATGAGAGGCTATACGACTCAACTCCAACATAATTACTCTGATATAGCTGGCCCTTTTAGGTACTTGAATATTTCCCAACTGTTCTGGTCCATTTACAGTTATTGCTTCTGTGAACATAGTAGCTAAATAATCCCAACGTGTTACATAAGGCAGATATTGTATAATTGTTCGGTTTTCCGCAATTTTTTCCATCCCTCTGTGTAAATAACCCAATATCGGTTCACAGTCAATAACATCTTCGCCATCGAGAGTAACGATGAGACGAAGAACACCATGCATTGATGGGTGGTGAGGTCCCATATTTACTCTCATAAGGTCTTTTCCTGTAGCTAGTATACTCATAGGTTTTTCCTCGATTCATTCTTACATGAATTGTTGAAAACAAAAAGAAGTTATCAATATTCAAAATCTAATAAATCAAATAATTCAAAATTCTTTTTTTCAAATTAACGATTTTTTGACTCCCGGATATTCAACTGACTAATTAATTCTTTATAACGTACTCCATTTTTCTTTGACAAATAAGAAAGTAGGCGTTGGCGTTTTTCCAGAACTTTCCGTAAACCCCTCTGAGATAAATAGTCTTTTCTGTGCAATTCCAAATGGGAAGTAAGTCTTTGTATCTTATTAGTGAAACTTAATACTTGAAATTCAACAGACCCACTGTTTTCTTTTTTTTTTTCTTGAAAAGTAACTGAGATGAATGAATTTTTTACCATAAAACGAAATCCTCTTTTCCCTTTCTTTTAATATGAAATTTACTGATCAGTAATAATAATGTTAGTCATTTGAATTGAATATACACAATCATCTTAAAGCCGTTATGAACTTCCGATAAAATCAATCAACAATCAATCCCATTTTCAATTTGATTAGGGATAAAAAGGATGGTATATTTCTTCAAAAGAGAAAAAGCGAGACCTAAAAAAAAATTATGTTAATTCATTTATAGATCTAACCGATCCGTATGTCCTTAAAGTGGTATCCTGTATCATAATGGAATGTAAGACAAGGCATGTGTCCATCTCTTTGTTTTCATATACCAGGTATGGTACGTATGGTACGCGATCGATAAGAAAAATGTACTAGTAACAAATTTGCAATCGTGGATACATATGTATCCTTATCATACTGAAATGACCGCCATTATTGGTATTAAACCAATAGCGATTCATACAAACTAAATCTTCTAATCGATAATTTGGCCAAAGAAAGAACTTTAATTTAATTAGTTTCTTTTTCTCTCTAGCAAGATCTTTGCTTTTATCCAAAACGTGACCCCCTTTTTTTACGTTATTACAAAATACGGAATTTCTATGAATACCATTTGGATTCTTCCAATTGAAACAAATCAGAGTTCTCAATTCTCTACGATGGTTAGGGAATAAAATATTTTCAGGAACAAGCAAATCATAATTCTTTTTGTCTCTATTTCCAGTCATTCTTTGATGTCTTGCAATGGATTCATAATTTTTTTTTTTATGAACATAGCTTTTTTCTCGGTATCTTTTAGTAATTTGGCGCTTATTCTTATGAACCAATGAAATACCTACGATTTGATATATAAAAAACTGTCCATCATTTTTTACAGACAGACGAAGCGGTTCGATAATAAATATTCCCCCTTTCACCAATTCTGTAAGAGTGAAATCCTTATGAATCATCAAAATATCCAGACCCATTTCTCCCCCTTGAATAGAGGATATAGCAATTTCTCTTGGATTTATCAGTCGAAGCAGGAGACAATAGATCTTGATATTATTTATTATTCTTTGATTTAAAAAAGAATCCCATCTCAACTGAAAATGCAAATACTTTTTTAGGAAGAAATAAAGTTCTGCTTCTGTGTTGTTCTTGTATTGTTTTTTCGTTCTACGTTTTTTGATGTCTGATCCCGAAGAATTTGCTTCAACATCTTTTTCTTGGTTTGAGAGAACTGACCCAAGACTTACTTGGTTTTGTGCATCTGATCGAGGATTCCCTTGGTCTGGGGGTTCTTTTTCTTCTTTACTTCTATTGTATAATTCAAGAGAGTTTTTTTGATTCGATGATATAAAAGGGTCTTCTTTTTTCTTTCGAGTTATTTTTTTATTCCCGTTTTCATTTCCATTAAAACTGAAAAGAAGTAATTTGATTGGTATGATCCACGGTTTTTTTTTATATGCATTAAAAAATAGCACTAATTCTCGGAAGAACCAAAGCTCCAGATTTGATATAGGACAACTTAGTATTGCTTCATTCATTCCCATCCAATCAAAAAAGAACTTTTTTTGATTGGATGGTTTAATTTCTTCATCTTCATGAATTGTAAGATAAAAAAGAACTTTCTTATTAATTTCATCAATTATTTGATACTTATCAGCCCCAATCTTAGTATTTTGATTCCTGTTGGTACCAATATCAACCCAGACTTCAATATCAACCTTATTTCTAAGACAAAAATCGAGAATTCTCCAATCAAAATATTTTCTATCCGAAAATTTTTCCATATCCATATCCATAATATTATCTTCTTCTAGATAATTATTAATAGGGATACCTCCCAACATATCAAATAATTTGCCTTCCCTTATGTTGGAATTAGAAAAGATTTCTTCTTTATTATTTACTTGGAATAATGATTTATGAATATACGAGTCTTTCTTATCTTCATAATTAATAGATTTATATGATAAAAGATCATATCTATAGTGTTTTTTAAAATTATCTTTTTGATTCTGTAATGGATTCGCTTCAAAAAAATTTTGTTTGTCGGAATGAGTTAATCCATTTTTTTCATATGAACCCTTTTTGTTTAAATCTTTCTTTTGAGCCATACTGTGTTGATTGGCTCTATTTCGCCATTTTTGTGGTACTAATATAGGCCATCTTATCCGAGATAAATCGGATTGATATAGATAATGCCCCTTTAACCAGTTTTTCCATTGATTCATTTCAAAATTCCAAAAAGATTCATGTCTTAATTCGTAATGAAATACTCCTTGTTTTTTAAAATAATCTTTTATTTCCTTCTTAAGAAAAAGGGATGTTCCGTCATATTGAAAGACAGATCTTAAATTATAAAAGTGAATAAGTTGGGTTTGTGATAATTTGTAAAATACATATGCTTGTGATTGTGAGAAAAAAGAGAAATCATAAGAAATCTTTGAATTCTTATTACTAACCTTAGAAAGTGATTTTTTTATAGTCGAAATAAAGTGAATTTCATTTTTACTTTTACTTGTTTTATTAATTCTTTCCTGATTTGTTTCATTATTGTGGATATTTTTCTCAATAATTTGGATTTTTTTTGGTGATTCAAAAAAAAAATTTTCATTGATTCTTGGAATATTGACAATAGCTAGAAAAATTTTTATGTATATCCCTTCAATGAAAAATTTTATAAAAAAATATGATTTACCAATTAATCGAGTATTTCTTTTTTTTAATATTTGCCAAATCTTTTTTGACGCTCCTAATATTTTAGGACGATAACTTGTTTTGTTCGAACTAATATTTATTTCGTAAGTTAGCTGTTTTTTTTTCTTTTCTTTTGTAATTTTTTCTATTTTCTTTTTTATTATGTTTGTTCGATTAGTCAGATCTTTTATTTTTTTTTCGGGCAGTGCTAAATTTGTCCAATCCATAGATCGAATTTGAATGGACGATTCGTGAATCATCCGATTACTCATTATCAAATCTTTTTTATCTTCACCCAATTCATCTATTTCTCGCAATCTAAATAATGGAATTTTGTTTGTTTTTGAAAGTTCTTTTACTCTTCCTTTTCCTTTTAGGAATAGAATTCTTTTGATGACCCATCTTTTTGTTTCTTTTGCGATTTGTTGAAAATTTTTTGTTCTTTCTTTTAAAACTCTTAAAGACTTTGTTTTCAATTGTCTAATTTTTTTTTTTAGTTCTTTGAAAATGGGTTTAAAAAATGAAGGTCTTTTTCGGGGAGGACCAAAAGGCAATTCCGCTTCCATTCCCCAAACTGTTAAAAAACAAAAATCGTTGTTTTTTTGTCCCCCTTTTTTTTTCATTGCATCTTTATGAGGGAATTGTAGCTTAGATTTGTGCCAGGGTTTCAGGCAAAAAGGAAATAGGATCTTTATCTGAATACCCTCTGTTAACCAGTTTTTCGGAAATTCTCGTTCGGATAATTGAACACCATTATGGGTGCATTTTACATACATTTCCCTATTCCAATCCTTTAAATCCTCGGACCATTCGGGAATTTGAAATAATAGCATGCGAGCAATATTTTTAGCTATTATCAGTGAAGGTAATAGAATATATTTTCTAAGAATTGATTGAGTTAATAATACAAAACTTCTGAGTATTTGAGCAAAAAAAAATGTATTCCAGATTTCTGCTATGGGTATCTCTGTTTTTTCTTTTCTTTTGTATTTTTCTCTTTTGTCCTCCTCTTGGTTATCAATTTTTTTTTGCTTTTCAATTTTAGAATCAGAAAGTTTTTTGTCTTTTTGTTTCCACATCCAATTTTTAAAAATTACTTTCATCAGTTCGGAAATATCAAAAGAAAAAAAAAAAGATTTGTCTAGCCTGTCCAAAAAAAGCGGGGAATGCACATTTGCTTGAAACAGTTCCCAAGTAATAGTTTTACGTCTTTGTGCGCGCATGGAGCCTTTGATTAGACCTCGACGAAAATCCGATTGTTGTGAATAATGGGTCAAATTCACTTTCTTTGCTTGCTTAGGACTCTTAGTATATTTTGTATTAATATACGTAGAGGTATTTGGCTTTGGCTGGTTATCAGTAAAAATAACTACATGTTTGAACTTTCTCGAACGAATTGCCCCTGCTACAGTTTCGCCCCTGTTTTTCTTTTTTTGTCCTAAACCAGTAATTGAGTTGTATGACCAGCGAGGAACCTTTTTACTTATTTCTTTTATTCCAATAGAGTTTTTTCTAATTCTTTGGTCGTTGGGATCCGTTATAACTACATTGAATAAAATTTTTAAAATGAGTATTCGATCTTCTGAATCAATTTTTTCTTGTGTGTGTTCTGGAAATAAAGAACGTACTTTTTTTGTTGAAAATAATTTTAGACGAAACCTATCTAGTGTCTGCTCAAATTTGGTATAATTCTTAATAAGAAGAAGACCATGAATTTTATTTATCCAAAACGTCCTGATGTTCTTTTGGCTAGAAGTTTCATTTAGCGTTAGGGGTGAAAAA